GAACTTCTTCATAGCATTATCCATTATAAATGAATTTTCTAGCATTTGACTTCGTACCACCGAAAGATTTGGTCGTATACTTGAAAGATAACCCAAAAAATCAAGGGAATACTTGGATAATTGGTTTATATGGATCCTTCCTGGTTGAGACCATACACAAAAATGGCATTGCCATAAATTGACAAGATAATATTTCCACTTAGTCATCAGAAGAGGGGTATCTTTTGAAGCCAGAATTGATTTTCCTTGATATCTAACATAATGCATAAAAGGATCTTTGAAGAACCATAAGATGGCCGGAAAATCATTAGCAAAGACTTCTTCTACAGGATATTTGATTTTTTCATAGAAATGTATTCGCTCAAAAAAGATCCAAAAAGAGGTAAATTGTAAATGAGAAGATTGGTTACGGAGAAAAAGTAAGATGTATTCGTATTCACATACATAAGAATTATATAGGAGCAAGAATAATCGTGGATTACTTTTTGAAAAAATAGATTTATTTTGAGTAATAAGACTATTCAAATTATAATAATCGTGAAGAAAGAGTCGTAATAAATGCAAAGAAGAGGGATCTTTCGCCCAGTAGCGAAGGGTTTGAACCAAGATTTCCAGATGAATGGGGTAGGGTATTAGTACATCTGATACATAATTTAAATGTGGGAATTTGTCCTCTAAAAAAGGAAATATTGAATGAATTGATCGTAAATTATAAGATTTTACGATTTCTGTCCCCTCTAAGGAGGATACTAATCGTAGGGAAAACGGAATTTCCACAATGACTGCAAATCCCTCCAATATCATTTGACAATACAAATTTTTGTTGTACCCCAAAATTTGTTTTTGGTTAGAATCATTTTCGGAAATAATAAAATGATTCTGTTGATACATTCGACTAATTAAACGTTTTATAATTAGTAAACTAGATTTATTGTCATAACCTACATTATCCAACAAAATCGATCTATTTAAACCATGATCATGAGCAAGTGCATAAATATACTCCCGAAAAATAAGTGGGTATAGGAAGTCATGTTGCTGAGATCTATCTAGTTCTAAATATCCTTGAAATTCTTCCATTTTAAATTAGATTTTAACCAGAAAAGAAAAAAGAAATAGGTGGTTTATTGGGTTATCAAATAATACATAGTACGATACAGTCAAAACAAGGTATTATAGTAAGAAAAGAATAGATACCTCGGAAACAAGTAAGACTCATCAACGGACTCTCTAGCCTCTCTTTTTCCATTTCCATATAATTTAATAATTTGTTTTTGTTCATTTTAGGTTTTAGGGTAACAAGATGGTTAGAAGTCTTTTATTTTTTCAATCCAATCGCTCTTTTGATTTTGAAAAAAAAAAATATCTTTATCAATATACTGCCTTCTTCTACACATTTATCTCTACCCCATAATGGGGAATAGCTAATAGTTAGGACTCATAAGAAATTTATAATCCACTAGTCTTTCCCGCATTAAGCACTAATATGTTTTTAACGTCTAATTAGATCGGGTAATCATTCAAAAATTAAGAACAGAAGCTCGTTACTTTTTGTTTCCCTATAATTGGAGCCTATAGCCTATAGAGCCTATAGCCTATAGTAAGGCTCTACCCATTTATTCACTCGACCAAATAAAAAAATTGTTACACGCCACGAATTCAAACAATTTAAATAAGATTTTGGACCTATTCGTTAAGAATTAAATATTCTCAGAATTTTCCATTTTTACGACATGCTGTTTTTTCCAGTCATTCCTTTCAGGATCAGTCGTGGTCTTACAAACTCTACCGATGGTATGGACGAATCTGTTGCTTCATACAAATGTGTAAAAGATGCTAGCCGCACTTAAAAGCCGAGTACTCTACCGTTGAGTTAGCAACCCCCCCAAAAAAAATAATTATAATGTGTAGATACAATTGGAATCCCAATAACTAAAGAGATTAAATTGCACAACGCAATCAAAACATTAAAATAGCAAAAATTTATAATTAATTTGATTCTGAACATAATAAAAATGAACAGATCCGACGAAAAGAAAATTCTCAGATAAACATAAAGTAAAATATTTATAAAGTAAAATATTTAAATATTTATAGGCCACCTCTTGTCTCTTATGTTATCCATTAATTAATTAGTATATATAGATTTTTATTGATTTTAATCTTAATCAAAAACAACTTCTTGTATCACATAAAATCCAAGAAACCATTATTTGAATAAAATAAAATCTATGGGACGGAGATAAATGGATCCATTTATCCACGATCAGATTATATTTAGTTGATACACTGTTGTCAATATGAATTGAATGTTGAGAAAAGAATACAAAAGAGAAAACAAATTTTAAATTGAACTAACAATTCCAATTTCAATCAATTAAAATTAATCAAATCTTAATGAAAAAAAAAAAACTAAGGACTTGTGTTGGGTTGGCACTACATATATACAATATAGGTATAAGGAAAAAAGGGAGAAGTAGAAAAATGCGGTTTATTCAATAAGTAAAAGTAAAATAAACAGGGTTAATCCTTTGTTTTTTTTTTTTATTTGTTCATAGAGTTTCAATGAAAACCACCCCATTGACAGTAATATTAAAATTTTATATACACGGTTACTTTATTTATTATTTATTCACTTGATCTTTTTCTATCTATTTTATTTATATCAATAAAATTAAAACAGATTTTTGGCGTTATAAAAGACAACATTCTATAGTAACAATAATAAATTAAGTATGATATGAATAGAACAAAAGAGGAAATAGCAAAGAAACGAAAAGGTTATACAAAGCTATATACAAGTCATCCACACCCTCTTTTTTTATATTTCATTAATTGAATTTTGTTTGTTGATTAAGGCGAAGTTCCGTAAAAACCCCCGCCTTTTTTGAAATATCATAAACAGTTCCTGTAGGTTGAGCGCCTTTTTCAAGGAAATATAGAATAGCAGGAACATTTAAATAAATTTGATTCTTTATGGGATCATAAAAACCCACTTTCCGAAGATCTCTTCCCTCTCGTCGGGATCGAACATCAATTGCAACGATTCGATAAATGGCTCATTGGGATAGATGAACAATACCCCCCCCCTAGAAACGTATAAGAAGTTTTCCCCTCGTACGGCTCGAGAAAATTCGAAATTATGGCTATGTATAGAATTATAATATCAAATATATCCATAAAATCATCAAATTAATTAGACTATTTATTGATTTAAGTACTTTTTTTCTTATTCTTACCCAACCTCAAAAGAAAAAAAAAGTATTCGTATTTGCACCCTCATAACTCAAGTTGGATAACTCTCAAATAACTCAAAAGCAACCTTTTCCTTTAAGTATTTCATTTATTGAGCGGTCTCTAAACCTTTTTGTCTGTCTCCTTTAGAATCTATTTTGATTCCCCATTTTGATCTAGTTGTTGAAACAATTGAAAACGGTATTTCCTTGTTCCAGGATCTTTATCTTTGCCTTGAATCATTGGGTTTAGACATTACTTCGGTGATCTTTAAATCGTTTCAAAATGGTAGCAACATACCATTTTTTGTGATTTCTTTCTATCAAAGAATCATACGAATGGTTGATTCCTGCGTAATACACTTTACTTTTGATTTAATCGAAAGAGTTTTACCAATTCCAACAAATTTTACTTTTTAATTTTAAATTTTCTTGAATTGGATCCTTTAGATTTATATTTATATATCGAAAATATACTTACGAAGTTGTTTCAATTTATTGATTGATACTAACCTTAGATTCTTGCCCCTGAGAAATGAATCAATACTTTCTACTCGAGCTCCATCGTGTACTATTTACATCAACCCCCCCCAAAAAAAAAAGAGGGTTCCAGTGTAACAGAACAAATGATGTCGAGCCAAGAGCACTTTCATTCCTATATAATTATAATATAAAAAAATGGTGGATGTAAGAATCCACAACTGATCGTGTCCTTCAAGTCGCACGTTGCTTTCTACCACATCGTTTTAAACGAAGTTTTACCATAACATTCCTTCAATTTGGAACCAGTATGTAATTGATTCAATTATGGAATCATGAATAATCATTGGTTCGGTCAGTACATAGTAATCTCTACTTTTTATTCTATATGAAGAATGGGTAGTTTATGAAGAAGCCGCAGCAAGAATTCAATCAATTTAATCCCATTTTTTTTTTTATTATTTAAATAATTATAACTAACATAACACTAATAAATAAACATAACATGAATAAACGGGTTATTTTTAATCTGTATCAAAAAGTAACGTAACAGTGATAGGATAAATTCAACAATTTCACACCTCTTCGAGTACCAAGAACTCATAAGAAATCATTAAAAAGATTTAATTGATTGAAGAATTTCCTAACCCGATATCATTATTTGCATTTTGCATAAAGTTTTACAGTAAGGACCATTCACTTTTTATCATCATAAGAGAGAGATAAATCCATATTTGATTAAACCATCAACGATAAAAAAAAAAGACTGATGTAAGGGAAGATTGAAAATTTGGGTTGTTATTTTTTCATATTTCATACTGTAAAATCAGTAATATTTAAGGAATCATAAATAGATTAAATTTCATATGCGTGTTATTTGAACTTGATTAAATTTGTGAAAAAGATATGATTCAGATTATTAACAAAATACGAAACAAGAATCACATTCTATACCTATATTCTTAAACAAAACAAACAAAAGGTTGTTCTAAAAGGCAATCTTAATTTCCCTTTTGATATATTTTATATATGATATATATTTTATTATATATTAATATATTAATAAAATGATCATGGGTCGGGTATGTTCTGGGACGGAAGGATTCGAACCTCCGAATAGCGGGACCAAAACCCGTTGCCTTACCACTTGGCCACGCCCCATTTCTATTCGACACTAATAAACACTATTATTGGTACTGGTTGTTCGTCAACTCCAGACTAAATATCTATTATCTATAAAATGGATTACTATAATTTTTATTATACACGTAGACAGAGAATTAAACTGAATTTATTGATCATTACATATAATTCAATTAAGATATTGTATGAAAGTATGATTTATTCTATTCTCTTTTGATTTGAGAATTTAAGGATTTTTGATTGGGTGAGTTCAAATCAAAGAAAGTTTTTTTGTCCTATCTTATTTATTTTTATTCATTTTTATATTCTATCATTATATTCTATCAATAATAACATATTAAAAAAAAAAATAAAAAAACTCAATCTATTAATAACCCAATCAAAATAAATACAATTATCCTCAAGAACAAAATGTTTGTTATGCTTAATATATTTAGTTTGATCTGTATTTGTCTTAATTATGCTCTTTATTCAAGTAGTTTTTTCGTCGCCAAATTGCCCGAGGCCTACGCTTTTTTGAATCCAATCGTAGATGTTATGCCAGTAATACCCCTGTTCTTTTTTCTTTTAGCCTTTGTTTGGCAAGCTGCTGTAAGTTTTCGCTGATATCTTTAATACTGTCCTAGACAAATTCATGATTTGATTTATTCGAAAAAAAAAAAAAATTCTAAGAATTGATAAGATCAGATAAGTCTTACACCCCCAATTAAAATATTGAAATTCTTGTACAACCACGCTAAATCTGGATCACCCCACTTTTTTTCTTGGTGTCAAAATAAAAAATAAAAATAGTAGGGTATGTGGTATAAAAACGGAGAATCTATTCTCTTTTTCCTAAAAAAATCTTGGAGATTCTGTAATGCTTACTCTCAAACTATTTGTTTACACGGTAGTGATATTCTTTGTTTCTCTCTTTATCTTCGGATTCCTGTCTAATGATCCAGGACGTAATCCTGGACGTGAAGAATAAAAAAATAAGGTTTTTGTTTTACTTGTTTGATTTTAAAATGTTCTTAGTTAGTAGGATTTTATCTATTCCACACCTTTAACCATTAAAAAATAAAAGGAGCTCGCGATGAATTCGTAAAGAACAAGTCATCAACGAAAACGGAAAGAGAGGGATTCGAACCCTCGGTACGAAAAACTCGTACAACGGATTAGCAATCCGACGCTTTAGTCCACTCAGCCATCTCTCCTCCCAATTGAAAATGGATAATACTATGTTACATTATAAGTTACATTATAAAAAATAAGGCTTGAAAAAGCCCTTCATAACACTCTTTTTTGATTTCGTCCGAAGGGGCTTTTTAGTTCCACGGCCCGGCTAAGTACTGACCAGGCCGGGCCCGCCCTTTTTTTTTTTGTTCCAACGAATCATAAATTAAATGATTTATTTAATTTGAAAACTAAAATACTTGCTTGTTATTGCGATTGAAAAAATAATAAAGAACTATTTCTATGATATAGAATCAAATGATATCGAATCTAAGTGTCATTTCTTATCTTTTCTTATCTTAATTTATTATTAATTTAGTTTATTCTTTTTATTCCAGTAAAGTAAAAAAGTAATAAAAAAAAAAAAGGAACTGTGGATTCTTGCACAATCCATTTTTATGTTATGGCTTAAATCGTTTTATCAAGACGTATAGGTCAAAAACCTCCAGCAAAAAAACTTGTTATTTAGTTATTTAAATTAAATGAATGCTCTTTTCCTATTTCTTGTTCGACAAAAGTTCCATTTCTATACAATAATTGGATTGTAGCGGGTATAGTTTAGTGGTAAAAGTGTGATTCGTTCTATAATCCCTTAATAGTTAAGGGGTCTTTCGGTTTGATTAATATTCCATTCCGATCAAAAACTTTATTTTTTAAAAGGATTAAATCCTTTACCTCTCAATGAAAAATTCGAGGAAGAATATACATTCTCGTGATTTGTATCCAAAAATCAATTTAAAATTTTAAAATTGGATTATGAGATTACGAAACAAAATTTTTAAAAAATTGGATCAATACTTCCAATTGAATGAGTATGAGCAAAGAATCCATGGATAAAGATATAAAGCATATTTCTAATCGTAACTAAATCTTCATTTTTAATTTGTATACGATAAATTGAAGCAAAATCGCTATTAAACAATGACTTTAGTTTACTAGAGACATCGACAAATTGTTTTAGCTCGGTGGAAACAAAATACTTTTCCTAAGGATTCTCTCAAATAGAAATAGAGAACGAAGTAACTAGAAAGATTGTTATAATATAATCCCCCTCTTTTCTATAGGGATCATCTATAAAGCGAGTTGTTCTGAATACATCCAGACAGAAAAGCTGACATAGATGTTATGGGTCGAATTTTTTTTTATTTCATTCATGTTTTAATCTGGGAATTTATCTATCTTCCATAAAGGAGCCGAATGAAACCAAAGTTTCACGTTCAGTTTTGAATTAGAGACGTTAAAAATGATGAATTAACGTCGACTATAACCCTTAGCCTTCCAAGCTAACGATGCGGGTTCGATTCCCGCTACCCGCTTTTACTTTTTATTTATTAATTTATTATTTAATTATTATTTAATTTTTAAATAATAAATTAATAAATAAAAAAATTGAATAAAATAAATATTATTAATATAATGCATCATTGAC